AATCCTCCCATTCTCCATGGAGAATAGAAGAAATTGTATTTTCATACAATATCTTAATTGAATTATATGTAATGATCAATAAATTAAGTTGAATTCTATATCTACACTTATCAAAATTCTAGGAATCTATTCTATAGATATTTGGACTGAAGTTGACAAACAACCAATAAGAATAATATTCTTTATTAGTGCCGAATAGAAAAAATGGGGCGTGGCCAAGTGGTAAGGCAACGGGTTTTGGTCCCGCTATTCGGAGGTTCGAGTCCTTCCGTCCCAGAGTATATCCATTCTATTAGAATAAAGATTTTTTTTTCACAAAAGGAATCGTGTTCAAATAACACGCAGATGTAACTGAATCTATTTGTGATCCATGTTCCCATCTTACCTGGCTCACAAGAGTTTGGATTCAACGGGCAATTGCATGTGCATTCTCTTCCTATTTATATTATCTTCCTATTTATATTAATTTATATTATAGGGATTAGTTACTTAGAAAAACCTTCCGTTCCATATCTATTTGGATGGATGCCTTTTGAATCGAGATACGAAAGAATCTATATCCACAATAGGAGCAAGATCTTGTCGTAATCTGGACAGGATCCCCTTTTGATTTATAGTTGATCATTCCCATAGAATGGGGTGAGTAGATAGGAATTAATCAGCAATGGAAGGTATTAATTTAAATATCTGTGCCCGCCCGAATCTGATTAACAAACAATCAAGTTACATATGTAACCGATCCATTTTTATATTTGAATGGAATCTCATTTTTAGGTATTTCGTGTTTGGACCTAATGAAGAATGAATTGTGAATCTATGTAACGATTTAGACAGGGGGTAATTTGAAATTTGATTCACTTTATGGCAAGATTAGATTACCGAAAAATTCCTGAACCTGGGTTTAACAAAATCTAATATATCAGAATTTGAAATAAATTATTTTATTAAATCTAAATATTTTTAACGATTCCCTATAAGTTTAAGTTGAATCTTTGGGACTCGAAAAAGTAGGAAATAGGCCAATCTATCCCGTTGAGTCACTTGAAGATACAGATTCAAAAAGAACTCATTTCTTGGTGCTATTTATATTTTTATTTTGGTGTTATTTATATTTTTATTTATGTATGTTAAAGATGGGGTCTTGCTAAGACTTTTTCATAAAAGAAAAATCTTTATATATCTATATATCTTTACCCATCTATATATAGAGATATATATAGAGAAGAAAAAGGTATAGATTGCAATGTCTATGCATCAACTGAACCAATGACTATTCATGATTCCATAATTGAATCAATTCCATACCGCTTCCAAATTAGAGGAATGTTATGGTAAAACTTCGTTTGAAACGATGTGGCAGAAAGCAACGTGCGACTTGAAGGACACGATCCGCTGTGGATTCTTACATCCACCATTTTGTATAGGAATGAAGGTGCTCTTGGCTCGACATCATTTGTTCTGTTCCACAAGAACTCCCCTTTTTGTTGGGTTGTAATGTAAATAGTACATGATGGAGCTCGAGTAGAAAGGAAAGGATTAATTCATTTCTCGGGGCAAGGATCTAGGGTTAATGCTAATCAATAAATTGAACAACTTCGTAAATTTATCTTCGATATAGAAATCATAAAGAATGAAATTCGAACAAGTTTCCAATTCAAAAGGAAATTCTGTTGGAATTTATCAAACTTTTTCGATCCAAAGTGTATGTATCACGCGGAATCAATCGTCCGTAGGACTCTTTGATAGAAAGAAATCACAAAAAAAGGTATGTTGCTGCCATTTTGAAAGGATTAAGAAGCACCGAAGTAATGTCTAAACCCAATGATTTAAAACAAAGATAAAGGATCCCAGAACAAGGAAACGCCATTTTAATTGTCTTAATAACTGAATCAGATTGAAGAATTGAAATAGATTTGAAACGAGACAATCAAAAAGGGGTAAAGACCACTCAATAAATGAAATTGCCTAAAGATTTTCCTTTGAGCTATTTGATAGTTATCCAACTTGAGTTATGAGTACGAATGATTTCTTTTTCAGGAAGGAAGAAGAAAAAAGACTTAAACTTAATTAAATAATAGTCTAATTGATTTGATGATTTTATGGATTTCTTTGTCATTTATTCGAATTCCATACATAGACAAAACTTCAAATCAAATCAATTTTTCTCGAGCCGTACGAGGATAAAACTTCCTATACGTTTCTAGGGGGGGTATTGTTTATCTATATCTATCCCAATGAGCCGTCTATCGAATCGTTGCAATTGATGTTCGATCCCGAAGAGAGGGAAAAGATCTTAGGAAAGTGGGTTTTTATGATCCGATAAGGAATCAAACTTATTTAAATGTTCCTGCTATTCTATATTTCCTTGAAAAGGGCGCTCAACCTACAGGAACTGTTCAGGATATTTTAAAGAAGGCGGACATTTTTAAGGAACTTCGTTCTAATCAAACGGAATTCGATTAAGGAAATACAAAAAGGGGGGGTAGTGACTTGTATATAA